TTAAAAATAAGCTAAATTAAGCTTTTGGGTTCATACCCCAACTATAAAGAATAACTCTTTTTTTTAAAAATAAAGTGCCTGATTAAAGGATTATTCTGATAGGATAAATTAAGTAAATTTAAATTTACCTTTATTATATTTTATAGAATTAAACTATATCCTACAGTATCAAAAACTATAATGCTTCTTACACTAAAATATAATTATCTTATTAATAAAGAATTTTTCATTCTTAAATATTTTATTTTTGAAATTATTTTAAATTTTTTTTTCTTTTAATTCTACTAAAATATTTTTTTTTTTTATTTTAATTTTTAGAACATTAATTTCAATTTCATCTAATTCTTGATTAGGATGTTGAATTGGATTAGAAATTAATCTACTAAGATTTATCCCCCTAATTTCAAATTCAAATAATTTATTATCCACAGAAGCATCTCTTAAGTATTTTTTAACACAATCTATTGCTTCAATTAATTTTTTATTTTCAATTTTATTAAAAATAATATTATTAAAAAATTTTGAAATAATCTTTTTTTTATCAATTATAATTAATTCATCTATATTAATAAAAATAGGAGCTTCCCCTTTCCATTTTTGATTCCCAAATATTGTTGAAGGTTTATCTTGGTTTAATAATTTTATTTTAATAACATGACAAAAAATTACCCCCATAATTATTTTATCATATTATTTTAATAAAAATTTCATTTTAATTATTATTATCCTTAATGCTATTATTGGTGCTTTAGGAGGGTTAAATCAAACCTCTTTACGTAAAATTATAGCTTTCTCTTCAATTAATAATTTAAGTTGAATACTATCATCTATTATAATTAGAGAAAATTTATGGTTATTTTATTTATTTTTATATACATTCATAATTAGTATAATATGTTTTTTATTTTATATTTTAAATATATTTTTTATTAATCAATTATTTATTAATAATATAAATTCTTTAATTAAAATTAATTTAATAATTAATTTTTTATCTTTAGGAGGATTACCTCCATTTATTGGATTTTTTCCTAAATGAATTATTATTAATTTTTTAATTATTAATAATATATATATATTAACTTTTATTTTAGTAATAATAAGATTAATTTTATTATTTTTTTATATTCGTATTATTTATTCTACTTTCATATTTAACTATATTAAAATAAAATGATTTAAAATTTTTATAAAAAATAATAAATTTATATTAATTAATATTTTTTCTTTTTTTTCACTTTCAGGAATAATTATTAGAACTTTTTTTTATTTATAAAGGTTTTAAGTTAAATAAACTAATAGTCTTCAAAATTATTTATAAAGAATTATTCTTTAAGCCTTAGTAATAATTATTTACTCCTTAAAATTTGCAATTTTAAATCATTTTTGAATATAAGACTATTCTTATATAATAAAAGAGATTTAATTCTCGTTAATAAATTTACAATTTATCGCTTATTTCTCAGCCATTTTATTTAGTTAGCGAAAATGACTTTATTCAACAAATCATAAAGATATTGGAACATTATATTTTATTTTTGGTATTTGAGCAGGTATAGTAGGAACTTCATTAAGTTTATTAATTCGTGCTGAATTAGGTAACCCAGGTTCTTTAATTGGAGATGATCAAATTTATAATACTATTGTTACAGCTCATGCTTTCATTATAATTTTTTTTATAGTTATACCAATTATAATTGGTGGATTTGGTAATTGATTAGTTCCATTAATATTAGGAGCCCCAGATATAGCATTCCCTCGAATAAATAATATAAGTTTTTGACTTTTACCCCCTTCTTTAACTCTTTTAATTTCAAGAAGAATTGTAGAAAATGGAGCAGGAACAGGATGAACAGTTTACCCCCCACTTTCATCCAATATTGCCCACAGAGGAAGATCAGTAGATTTAGCTATTTTTTCATTACATTTAGCAGGTATTTCTTCAATTTTAGGTGCTATTAATTTTATTACTACAATTATTAATATACGACTAAGAAATTTATCTTTTGATCAAATACCTTTATTTATTTGAGCAGTTGGTATTACAGCATTTCTTTTATTATTATCTCTCCCAGTATTAGCTGGAGCTATTACTATACTTTTAACTGATCGAAATTTAAATACTTCATTTTTTGATCCTGCTGGAGGAGGAGATCCTATTTTATATCAACATTTATTTTGATTTTTTGGACATCCTGAAGTTTATATTCTAATTCTTCCTGGATTTGGTATAATTTCTCATATTATTTCTCAAGAAAGAGGAAAAAAAGAAACATTTGGTTGTTTAGGAATAATTTATGCTATATTAGCTATTGGTTTATTAGGATTTATTGTATGAGCTCATCATATATTTACTGTAGGAATAGATATTGATACACGAGCATATTTTACTTCTGCTACAATAATTATTGCAGTACCTACAGGTATTAAAATTTTTAGTTGATTAGCCACTTTCCATGGAACTCAAATCAATTATTCTCCTTCAATTCTTTGAAGATTAGGTTTTGTATTCTTATTCACAGTTGGAGGATTAACTGGAGTAATTCTCTCTAATTCATCTATTGATATTATACTTCATGATACTTATTATGTAGTAGCTCATTTTCATTATGTTTTATCTATAGGAGCTGTATTTGCTATTATAGGAGGTTTTATTCACTGATATCCTTTATTTACTGGTTTATGTATAAATCCTTATTTATTAAAAATTCAATTTTTTATTATATTTATTGGTGTTAATTTAACTTTTTTTCCACAACATTTTCTCGGATTAGCAGGAATGCCTCGACGATATTCAGACTATCCTGATTCATATATTTCATGAAATATTATTTCATCATTAGGTTCTTATATTTCTTTACTAGCTGTAATATTTATATTAATTATTATTTGAGAATCAATAATTAATCAACGAATTGCCCTTTTTTCTCTAAATTTAGCCTCATCAATTGAATGATATCAATCTTTCCCTCCTGCTGAACATTCATACAGTGAACTTCCTATTTTAAGAAATTTCTAATATGGCAGATTATATGTAATGGATTTAAACCCCATTTATAAAGGTTTATTATCCTTTTTTTAGAAATAGCAACATGATCTAATTTTAATTTTCAAAATAGAGCTTCCCCTTTAATGGAACAAATTATCTTTTTCCATGATCATACTTTAATTATTCTTATTATAATTACTATTTTAGTAGGATATTTAATAGTAAGTTTATTAATTAATAAATATATTAATCGATTCTTATTAGAAGGTCAAATAATTGAATTAATTTGAACAATTTTACCAGCAATTACCTTAATTTTTATTGCTCTCCCTTCTCTTCGTTTACTTTATTTATTAGATGAATTAAATAATCCTTTAATTACATTAAAATCAATTGGTCATCAATGATATTGAAGTTATGAATATTCAGATTTTAATAATATTGAATTTGACTCATATATAATCCCCTCAAATGAAATAAATAATAATAATTTTCGATTATTAGATGTAGATAATCGAATTGTTCTTCCAATAAATAATCAGATTCGAATTATAGTAACTGCTACTGATGTTATTCATTCATGAACTATCCCTTCATTAGGTGTTAAAGTAGATGCTAATCCAGGTCGATTAAATCAAACTAATTTTTTTATTAATCGACCTGGAATTTTTTTTGGTCAATGTTCAGAAATTTGTGGTGCAAATCATAGTTTTATACCAATTGTTATTGAAAGAATTTCAATTAAAAATTTTATTAATTGAATTAATAATTATTCTTCATTAGATGACTGAAAGCAAGTACTGGTCTCTTAAACCATTTCATAGTAAATTAGCAATTACTTCTAATGAAATTTATTTAAAGAATTAGTTAATCTTATAACATAAATATGTCAAATTTAAATTATTACTCTTAAAGTAATATTCTTTTATCCCTCAAATAATACCAATTAATTGATTATTATCTTTTTTTTTTTTTATTTTAATTTTTTTAATTTTTAATATTATAAATTATTATATTTTTAATATTAACTTTTCTAATAAAAATAATAATTTAAATTTTAAAAAAAAAAATTTATTTTGAAAATGATAAGAAACTTATTTTCAATTTTTGATCCTTCAACTAATATTTTTAATCTTTCCTTAAATTGAATTAGAACAATTTTAGGAATTTTATTTATCCCTTACTCATTTTGATTAATTCCTAACCGTCATTATGTATTTTGAAATTTCATTTTATCTAAACTTCATAATGAATTTAAAACTCTATTAAAAAATAATTATTTTCAAGGATCAACATTTATTTTTATTTCAATATTTTCTTTTATTTTATTTAATAATTTTTTAGGATTATTTCCTTATATTTTTACTAGAACTAGTCATTTAACTCTTTCATTATCTATTTCTTTACCTTTATGATTAAGATTTATAATCTATGGATGATTAAATAATTCTCAACATATATTTATTCATATAATTCCCCAAGGTACACCTTCAATTCTTATACCTTTTATAGTTTTAATTGAAACAATTAGTAATATTATTCGTCCAGGAACTTTAGCAGTACGATTAACAGCTAATATAATTGCTGGACATTTATTAATAACTCTTCTAAGAGGAACTGGACCTAATATAAATCATTATATAATTATTTTTTTAGTATTAATTCAAATCTTATTATTAATTCTTGAATCAGCAGTTGCGGTTATTCAATCTTATGTTATTGCTATTTTAAGAACATTATATTCTAGAGAAGTTAATTAATTAATTATATATATATATATATATATAACTTTATTAATGAAAATTACCCATAATCATCCATTTCATTTAGTAGATTACAGTCCTTGACCCTTAACAGGAGCTATTGGAGTTATAACTTTAGTAACAGGAATAGTTAAATGATTCCATAATTTTAATTTTAACTTATTAATTCTTGGTTATTTAATTGTCATTTTAACCATATATCAATGATGACGAGATGTTTGTCGAGAAGGTACCCTTCAAGGTAAACATACTATTTTAGTTACAAAAGGTCTCCGTTGAGGAATAATTTTATTTATTGTTTCTGAAGTATTTTTTTTTTTATCTTTTTTTTGAGCATTTTTTCATAGAAGACTTTCACCTAATATTGAAATTGGAGCTATATGACCACCAATAAGTATTATCCCATTTAATCCTTTTCAAATCCCCTTATTAAATACTATTATTTTAATTAGATCTGGAGTATCAGTAACATGAGCTCATCATGCTTTAATAGAAAATAATAATTCCCAAACTACTCAAGGTCTTTTTATTACAATTATTTTAGGAATTTATTTTACTATTCTTCAAGCTTATGAATATATTGAAGCTCCCTTTACAATTGCAGATAGAATTTATGGATCAACTTTTTTTATAGCAACTGGATTCCATGGTCTACATGTTATTATTGGAACAATATTTTTATTAATTTGCTTAATTCGTCATTTAAATAATCATTTTTCTAAAAATCATCATTTTGGATTTGAAGCAGCAGCATGATATTGACACTTTGTAGATGTAGTTTGATTATTCCTTTACATTTCAATTTATTGATGAGGAAATTAATTATTTATATAATATATTTAGTATATTTGACTTCCAATCAAAAAGTTTAAAAATTTTTAATATAAATAATTATTTTAATAATAAATATTTTTTTTTTAATTATAATCATTTCTAATATCATAATAATATTATCTATCATCTTATCAAAAAAATCATTTTCTGATCGAGAAAAATCTTCTCCATTTGAATGTGGATTTGATCCTAAATCTTCTGCACGAATTCCTTTCTCTTTACATTTTTTTCTAATTACAGTTATTTTTTTAATTTTTGATGTAGAAATTGCTCTAATTTTTCCAATTATCCCCTTATTTAAAATAGTAAATTTTTTCCTTTGAACTAAAATTAGATTTTTTTTTTTATTAATTTTAATTTTAGGATTATACCATGAATGAAATCAAAATATATTAAATTGAACTAATTAATTTAATATTCATATTTATAAAAAATTATTATTAATTATTAATAAGGATTATAGTTTATTTAAAACATTTGATTTGCATTCAAAAAATATTAATTTAATTTAATTTATCTTAATATATATATATATATATATATATATAAATAAATAAGAAGCAAATTTGCATTTAATTTCGACTTAAAAGAATGAGTTTAATAAATACTCCTTATTTATTAATTGAAACCAAAATAGAGGTATATCACTGTTAATGATATTATTGAATTTAAAATTCCAATTAAAATTAACTATTAGAAATATAAAGTTTAAAAATAAGCTGCTAACTTAATTTTTAGTGGTTAAATTCCATTAATATTTCTTATTTATATAGTTTAATAAAAACTTTACATTTTCATTGTAAAAATAAAATTATATATTTTTATAAATATATATATATATATATATATATATATATATTACTGTTAATTATTATTATTATTTAAAAATAAAAATTATTTCCCTAATATCTTCAATATTATACTCTATTCTATAAGCTATTTAAATAATCAATATAAATAAATATTATTTTTTTTTAATTATAATAATAATAATATAAATAATCTAATTAATATTCAAATAATAAATCTAAATAAATAAATTTTAAAATTATTTATCTGATAAAAATTATAAAAAACAGAATACTTTTTAATAATCTCTATTATTCCCCATCCTCTATATAATTCTCTTCATCCTATATCAATATTTTTTACTAAATTTTGACCAAAATTTATAAAATAATATCTTAATCCATAAGTAGATAAATTAGGTATAAATCATATTATACATAAAAAATTACTTATATTATATATTATTAAAAACTTATTAACTGAATAGATTCTTATATTTCTAATAATATACCCAATTAAACCTCCTATAATTCTAACATAAATTACTATTATTTTTAAATTAAAAGGTAAATAAATTATATAAGGATAAGAAAAAATTATTCATCTTAAAAATCTCCCTCTCACAACTCTTATAAATAATAACACAAATATTCTCTTTAATATAGTATAATCTTCATCATATAAATTATAAATTCTAATTAAATTAAAATCATTCACTATTAAATATATAATTAATCGAATAGTATAAAATATTGTTAAACCTGTAGAAATATAATAAAGAAAAAAAACTATTAAATTTAAATTTCTAAATCTAACTATTTCTAAAATTAAATCCTTTGAATAAAATCCTGCTAAAAATGGAATTCCACATAAAGCTATATTAGAAATATTTATACATAAAGAAGTTAAAGGAATGTAAAATCTAATTCCCCCCATAAATCGAATATCTTGTATGTCATTTATTATGTGAATAATAACTCCTGCACATATAAATAATAAAGCTTTAAATATAGCATGAGTCAATAAATGAAAAAAAGCTAAATCTGGTAAACCTATTCTTAAAATTCTTATTATTAAACCTAATTGTCTTAAAGTTGATAAAGCAATAATTTTTTTTAAATCAAACTCATAATTAGCTCTAATTCCTGCCATAAATATTGTTAATCCTGATAATAATAATAAAACTTTTAAAAAAAAAGTATTAACTAATAATAAATTAAATCGAATTAATAAATAAACTCCAGCTGTAACTAATGTAGATGAATGAACTAAAGCTGATACTGGAGTTGGAGCTGCTATAGCAGCTGGTAATCAAGATCTAAAAGGAATTTGAGCTCTCTTTGTTATAGCAGCTATAATAATTATAGATCTAATTATTATTATTTCTCAATCATTTTTTATAAATTCTAAATAAAAAATATAATTTCAACTCCCATAATTCATTATCCAAGAAATAATTATTAAAATAAATACATCTCCAATTCGATTTGATAAAGCTGTTAATATCCCAGCATTATAAGACTTTAAATTTTGATAATAAATTACTAATAAATAAGATACTAAACCTAAACCATCTCATCCTAATAAAATTCTAATAATATTAGGTCTAATAATTAATAATATTATTGATATAACAAATAATAAAACTAAAATAATAAATCGTCTTAAATTTAATTCTGATCTTATATAACTTTTTCTATAAAAAATTACAACAGAAGAAATTAAAAATACAAATATTATAAATAATAAAGATATTCAATCCAATAAAATTGATATAACAATATTTATTGAATTAAAAGAAATAATCTCTCATTCTAAAAAAATAACTATATTATTTAAAATAAAATAAATTATAAAAAAAAAATTTATTATTATTATTAAAAATAAAAAAAAAAAAGAAAGAAAACAAATAGAATATTTTAAATTATTTATAATTTAAAATGAAATTTATTCATATTTTTGATTCCACAAATCAATATTTTAATTAAATTATTTAAATAAAATCAAATTATTCTATAATCAATCTTAATTATTATAATATTTAAAGGTAATCAATGTAATATTAAAATTAAATATTCCCGAGATACTCCAGTATAATATCTATAAACTCCTGAATAATATTTACCATGTTGAATATAAGAATATAAATATAATCTATATCCAGCTCTAAAAAAAGAAATTAATATTAATATAATTATTGATATTCAAGATCATCTTATTAAACTATTAATTAAACTAATTTCCCCTATTAAATTTAAACTAGGAGGAGCTGCTATATTAGAAGATATTAATAAAAATCATCATAATCTTATTGAAGGTATAAAATTTATTATCCCCTTATTAATATATAATCTTCGTCTATGAAGACGCTCATATCTAATATTAGCTAAACAAAATATTCCAGATGAACATAAACCATGACCAATTATTATAATATAAGATCCTAAAAATCCTCAATAATTTATAATTATAATTCCTCTAATAACAATTCTTATATGAGCTACTGAAGAATAAGCAATTAAAGATTTAATATCTACTTGACAAAAACATTTTAATCTAATATAAAAACCACCAATTAATCTAATTACAATTCTAATATAATTTAATTTTAAATTTACTTGCTGTAAAAAAATCATTATACGTAATAATCCATAACCTCCTAACTTTAATATAATACCTGCTAAAATTATAGAACCAGATACAGGTGCTTCTACATGAGCTTTAGGTAATCATAAATGAACAAAATATATTGGTATTTTAACTAAAAATGCTAAAATTATACTAAAATATAACAAATTTATATTTATATTTATAAATTTTAAAAAATAAATTATTATTCTATTTATTTCATTAAAAACATAAAAAATTCCCATTAATAAAGGTAAAGAAACAAATAAAGTATAAAATAATAAATATATTCCAGCTTTAATACGTTCAGGTTGATATCCTCACCCAATAATTAATATTAATGTAGGAATTAATCTTCCCTCAAAAAATAAATAAAATATAAATATATTTATAACACTAAAAGTTAAATACAATATAATTAATAAAAAAATTACATTAAATAAAAAAAAATTAACATAAAAGTTTAATTTTAAAATATTTTCTCTTGCTATAATTATTAAAATAGAAATTCATATTCTTAATAAAATTAAACCATAAGATATTATATCACAAGATAATATATATCTTAAATTACAAAACAATCTAAAAGTCATTATAATATTTATAAATATAAATATCATAAAAAATAATATTATTTGAACCATTCAAAATATATTATTTATAAAACAAATAGGAATTAAAAATAATATTATTATAAAAAATTTTATCATTTAATTTTTTTTAATTATAATAAATTAAATCCTTGAAAATAATCATTACCATGTGTACGAATTAATGATACTAAAATAGATAAACCTAAAGCTCCTTCACAAACAGAAAATACTAAAAATAATATTAATATATATATATCATATTCAATAAAATTTAAAAAAATTAATATAAAAAAAAAAATTCTTAAAACAATAAATTCTAATCTTAATAAAACAATCATTAAATGTTTATGTTTTAATACAAAAATTAAATTACCAACTATAAATATAAAAATAAAAATTAATCATATAAAAATTATCATTTATAGTTTTTATAGTTTAAAATAAAACATTGGTCTTGTAAATCAAAATTAAGTAACTTACTTTAAAAACTTCAAAGAAAAAGAATTTCTTTATCAATAATCTCCAAAATTATTATTTTATTTAAACTACTCTTTGATTTGAAATTACAAAAATATTTTTATCTTTTTTAATTACATTTATTTCCTTATTTATAATATTTTTAAATAACCCTCTTTCAATAGGATTAATAATTTTATTCCAAACTTTACTAATTTGCTTATTATCAGGAATAATAATCAAAACATATTGATTCTCTTATATTTTATTCCTAACTTTTATGGGAGGTTTACTAGTATTATTTATTTATGTATCAAGTATCGCTTCTAATGAACTTTTTAATCCTTCATTCAATATAAAATTATTTTTTTTTATTTGTATTTTATTATTTTTATTTTTACAATTAATTTTTATAAATAATTTATATTGAATAAATTTTTCCTTTAATTCAGATATAAATAATATAAATTCATTAAATTTATTTATAAATAATGAAAATACAATTAATTTAAGTAAATTATATAATAATCAAACATTTATAATTATATTAATATTAATTATTTATTTATTTATTACTTTAATTACAGTAGTAAAAATTACTAATATCTTTTATGGACCTCTTCGATCTAAATTTAATTAATTTAATTTAATTACAATATTATATATATATATATATTACAAATGTCAAATTCAAATAACTTTATTCTTTTACGAAAAACTAACCCCATTATTAAAATTTTAAATGGATCATTAATTGATTTACCATCTCCTTCTAATATTTCATATTGATGAAATTTTGGATCTCTTCTATCTCTCTGTTTAATTACTCAAATTTTAACAGGACTTTTCCTAACCATATATTATACTGCTAATATTGAATTAGCATTTTATAGAGTAAATTATATTTGTCGAAATGTAAATTATGGTTGATTAATTCGTACTCTACATGCTAATGGAGCATCATTTTTTTTTATTTGTATTTATTTACATATTGGACGAGGTATTTATTATGAATCTTTTAATTTAAAACAAACATGAATAATCGGAGTAATAATTTTATTCCTTCTAATAGCAACAGCATTTATAGGATATGTATTACCTTGAGGTCAAATATCATTTTGAGGAGCAACTGTAATTACTAATCTTTTATCAGCAATTCCTTATTTAGGATCTATATTAGTTAATTGAATTTGAGGAGGATTTTCTGTTGATAATGCCACTTTAACCCGATTTTATACATTTCATTTTTTACTTCCATTTATTATTTTAATAATAACTATAATTCATTTACTTTTTCTTCATCAAACTGGTTCAAACAACCCCTTAGGATTAAATAGTAATTATGATAAAATTCCTTTTCATCCATTTTTTTCATACAAAGATCTTTTAGGTGCTATTATATTAATTATAATCTTAATTTTATTAACTTTGACTAATCCTAATTTATTAGGAGATCCAGACAATTTTATTCCTGCTAATCCTTTAGTAACTCCAGAACATATTCAACCAGAATGATACTTCCTATTTGCTTATGCAATTTTACGATCTATTCCTAATAAATTGGGAGGAGTTATTGCTTTAGTAATATCAATTTTAATTTTAATTATTCTTCCTTTTACATTTAATAAAAAAATCCAAGGTATTCAATTTTACCCAATTAATCAATTATTATTCTGAACACTAGTAACAATAATTATTTTATTAACATGAATTGGAGCTCGACCAGTTGAAGATCCTTATATTATTACCGGACAATTATTAACAGTATTTTATTTTTCTTATTATATTATTAATCCTTTATTAAATAAATATTGAGATAATTTAATTTTTAATTAAATTAATGAGCTTGTAATAAGCATTTGTTTTGAAAACTTAAGAAAGAATAAATATTCTATTAATTTATACTAAAAATAATCAATAATTATATTAAATAAATTTTTAAACCTAAAAAAAATAATAAAAAATTTAATGAAACAGGTAAATATCTTTTTCAAGCTAAATATATTAATTTATCATAACGATAACGAGGTAAAGTTCCCCGAACTCAAATAAATAAAAAAGAAATAAAAACTAATTTTAAAAAAAAAAAAATTCTTAAAACAAATCCTCCTATATAAATTAAAACAAATAAAAATCTTATAAATAAAATTCTTGAATACTCAGCTAAAAAAATTAATGCAAATCCCCCTCTTCTATATTCTACATTAAACCCAGAAACTAATTCTCTCTCTCCTTCAGCAAAATCAAAAGGAGTTCGATTAGTCTCAGCTAATATAGATCTAACTCAACATAATCTTAAAGGAAATATTAAAATTAAAAATCAAATAATATTTTGATAAATAACAAAATTTATTAAATTATATTCTATAATTATAATAATACTTGATAATAAAATTATAGCTAATCTTACTTCATAAGAAATAGTCTGAGCCACAGCTCGTAATCCCCCTAATAAAGCATAATTTGAATTAGAAGATCAACCTGCTACCATTACTGTATAAACTCCCAATCTTAAACAACATAAAATAAATAAAACCCCTAAATTAAATCTAATTAAATTAAAATAATAAGGAATTACTATTCAAATAATTAAAGATATAATAAAACCAACTACAGGAGAAAAATAATATATAATATAATTAGAAAAATTTGGATAAGTTTGTTCTTTAGTAAATAACTTAATCGCATCAGAAAAAGGTTGTAAAATTCCCATAATTCCTAACTTATTAGGACCTTTCCGAATTTGAATATAACCTAAAATTTTCCGTTCTAATAAAGTTAAAAAAGCAACCCCAATTAAAACTCCAATAATTAAAATTAATAATCCAATAAAAATTATATAAATATCATAAATTATCATTTAATTTAAATACTATATATATAAATAAATTATATATTTATGACTTCTAAAATCATTACATTTTTCTGCCAAAATAGTAATAAATTTTAATTATATATAAATATTTACATATAAATTTAATAAAATTCAAAATTAATAAATTTAATTTTAATATTTAATCCTTTCGTACTAAAATATTTTTATTATTAAAAGATAGAAACCAACCTGGCTTACACCGGTTTGAACTCAGATCATGTAAGATTTTAATGATCGAACAGATCAAAAATTTAAACTTCTGCATTTAATTTTTATCTTAATCCAACATCGAGGTCGCAAACTTTTTTTTTTATTTGAACTAAAAAAAAAAATTACGCTGTTATCCCTAAGGTAATTTTTTCTTATAATCAATAAAATTGGATCATTATATCACTTATTTATGGTTTTATTTAAAAAAAGTTATATTTATTTTTCTATCACCCCAATAAAATAATTAAAAAAATTTAAATAATTAAATTTACAAATAATTTTAATAAATTTAACTATTAAACTCTATAGGGTCTTCTCGTCTTTTTAATTTATTTTAACTTTTTAATTAAAAAATTAAATTCTACATATTAATTAAGAGACAGTTTATATTTCATCCAATCTTTCATACAAGTCATCAATTAAATGACTAATGATTATGCTACCTTTGTACAGTCAATATACTGCAGCCCTTCAATATTAAATCAGTGGGCAGACTAGACTTTATATTATTTTCAAAAAGACATGTTTTTGTTAAACAAGTGAATATAAATTTTTGCCGAATTCCTTTTAACTAATTTACTTTTTATTTACTTAAATTAATTTTTTTTGTTATATACTAATTTTATCATTATAAATAATTTAATATAATTTTTAAATTAATTTTTTATATAAAAATAAATTTTTAATTAAATTTTATTTTAAATAAAATTATTTATAATAAATTATAATTAATTAACAATATAAATTATATAATTTTTAATTATTTATTTTATTAATCAATTATATTTATCAAAATTAAAGCTTATCCCTTAAAATATAAAATTTATTATTTTATTAATTAATAAATTAATTAATAAAAATAATAAATTTAAAATTAAATTTTTTTCTAAAAAAACTAGATATATTTAAAAACGATTAACATTTCATTTCCAATTAATTATTAAAAATATTTATGTCACAATAACTTTCATAATTAATTATCTCTTTTAAATTCGAGAATTTCTTTTTCTAAGAATATTTTTTAATAAACTCTGATACACAAGATACACTAAATAAAAATTACTTTTAATTAATTTCTTTTTATATTATTTCAAAATTCTTTCACAATACTTAATTCACTATAAATTTTTTAATTTTTTCTATTAATATACTTTAACCCCCATTAAAATAATTAATATACTTTTTTATAAAAATTCTTTTATTAAATTTTAATTATTAATTTTTCCCCTCAAATTAATTATTTATTTATAATATCTTTTCAATGTAAATGAAATACTTTATTTTCAAGCTCTAATTTGTCTTTCTAGAAACACTTTCCAGTACCTCTACTTTGTTACGACTTATTTCAATTTTAAATATTTATTAATTATATGAAAGCGACGGGCAATATGTACATATTTTAATTAAAAATCATTTTATTAAACTAAATAAAATTACATTTAAATCCAATTTCAATTAATTTTTTCAAATTAATATTCATTTAAATAAATTTATTGTAATCCATTATATTCTTAATTATAATCTGCATCTTGATCTGATTTAAATTTATTTTAAATTTTTAAATATTATTATTATTAAAAAATATTTTTTTAACAACGATATACAAAATTTTAAATTAAGTAAATTTATTCGTGGATTATCAATTATTAAACAGATTCCTCTAAATAAACTAAAATACCGCCATATTATTTAAGTTTCAATAAATAATTATTTACTATTTTAGTATTTAAATTTTAAAATTTTAATAATAGGGTATCTAATCCTAGTTTTTAAAAAAATTTATTAACTCATAAAATTAAAATAATTTTTTATTAAATTAAAATTTCACCTAATAATTTAAAATTTATAATATATTTATTATTTATTAATTAATTACTAATATAATTTAATTTAACTTTTGTTTAACCGCAACTGCTGGCACAAAATTTGTTATTAATTTTAATATTACTAAATATTAATTTCTTAAATAATTTAATATTAATTACTAATTATTTTTTAAAATTTATTATTAAAATAAATTTAAATTTAACACTATAATTTATATGCAAAATATATTTAAAATAAATTATTTAAATCATAAAATTTTTATTATTTATTATATTATATGCACATTTTCTCACATAGATTTTTTTTTTTTTTTTTTTATATTTAAATATTTAATATAATTTAATATTTTATATTAAAATATTTAATATAAATTATTAAATTTTAAATATTCTCTTTTCTTTTTTACTCTAATATTCTTATTAAAAATACAATTTAAGAATTAAACAATTACAATTCATAAAAATTATAATATATTAATATAATTAATATTAATTTTCTTAATAAGTTAATGTATTATAATATTTATAATAAATTTAAATTTTATATATATATATATTATATTAATTATATAAATATTTAATATATATATATATATATGTATAAATTAATATAAATTTTTTCTTTTAATTCTACTTTGAACCAATTTAAATAAATTTTATTTAAATAAATTAAATTAAT